ATGGCAGTTCCAAAAAAACGTACTTCTATGTCAAAAAAACGTATTCGTAGAAATATTTGGAAGAAAAAAGGATATTTAGTTGCAGTAAAAACTTTTTCTTTAGCGAAATCGGTTTCCACCGGGCATTCAAAAAGTTTTTTTGTGCGACAAACAAATAATAAAGTCTTAGAATAATCTCAATTGATATAGCCTAAAGAACCCCAAATTTTGTAAGATGAATGTTAACTAATGTATTTTTCTGTATTAAATTTCTCAATATTACTTAGAACTCACTGCTGTGATATATAGAATAAGAGTTTTTTGTATATTGGGTTCTAAGTATTATTTTTTTCCCTATCACAATTGTACTTTTCACAATAGAAAAGTACAATTGTGATAGAGATTGAAACTCTTTTGTTATATGCCTATCCCAAAACTTAATTGGTTTTGTAAATGGTATTATAAATTAAAAATTATATGCGCAATAAAGAATATTAATACTTTAATTTAAATATACTAAGGTATCGAAATCATTAGAAAAATAACAAATTTTTTGTATTTAATGATGAAATTGTGATAGATATGAAATCCTAGTTATTTGATTTTGTTCATTGAAAAAAAACTCAATCTTTTTCATTTGAATCCATGAAATCGGATAAATGAAAAACAAATCATAAAAAAATTGAGAAAAAAAGACAATTCTTAGTTTTATACCTCAACCGAGAAAAAACTATGGAGTTCCAACTGTTTGGAGAAAACTTAGTTTCTAGTACATGAAAGTTGATTGTTAAAAAACCCACGACGATACTACCTAGGTAGGTATTTTATTGAAGATTCAAATATTTAAACCACAAACCAGTCTTTATTCATTGATTCTAATTAATGTTTCCTAAACTATATTGAATCCTTGAATCTCGACGATTCAACATGAATTGACTATTATTATTTCAAGTAAGCCGCCGTGGTGAAATCGGTAGACACGCTGCTCTTAGGAAGCAGTGCTAAAGCATCTCGGTTCGAGTCCGAGTGGCGGCATCTTCTAAAAGAGATACAATAGATCCTAAAATGTATTCAATTCGCGATTTCCAATTCTGTAATGGGACCCCTTTTATGATATTTGTGACTTTAGAACATATATTAACTCATATCTCTTTTTCGATCATTTCAATTGTGATTATGATTCATTTGATGACCTTATTAGTCCACAAAATTGTAGGATTACGTGATTCATCAGAAAAAGGGATGATAGCTACCTTTTTCTCTATAACAGGATTATTAATTTCTCGTTGGATTTCTTCGGGACATTTTCCATTAAGTAATTTATACGAGTCATTAATCTTCCTTTCGTGTAGTTTCTTCATTATTCATATGATTCCCAAGATACGTAACCTTAAAAACGATTTAAGCACAATAATTGCACCAAGTACCATTTTTACTCAAGGCTTTGCCATGTCGGGTCTTTCAACTGAAATGCATCAATCCACAATATTAGTACCTGCTCTACAATCTCAGTGGTTAATGATGCACGTAAGTATGATGTTATTGAGCTATGCAGCTCTTTTATGCGGATCATTATTATCAGTCGCTCTTCTAGTCATTACATTTCGAAAAAACATCAAAATTTTTTGTAAAAGCTATAATTTATTAATTAAGTCATTTTTCTTTGGTGAGATTGAATATTTGAATGAAAAAAGAAGTGTTTTTAAAAACACTTCTTTTCCTTCATTTCAAAATTATTACAAATATCAATTAACTGAGCGTTTGGATTATTGGAGTTATCGTGTCATTAGTCTAGGGTTTACCTTTTTAACCATAGGTATTCTTTGTGGAGCAGTATGGGCTAATGAGGCATGGGGATCCTATTGGAATTGGGACCCCAAGGAAACTTGGGCATTTATTACTTGGACCATATTCGCGATTTATTTACATACTAGAACAAATATAAATTGGAAAGGTACGAATTCGGCACTTGTAGCTTCTATAGGATTTATTATAATTTGGATATGCTATTTTGGGATCAATCTATTAGGAATAGGTCTACATAGTTATGGTTCATTCACATAAACATCTAATTGAATAAACTACATGAAGAATACATAAGATAAAAACATCATCCCATATATAACGAAAGTTTGTTTTTATGAGTTTTTGAGAACCGTTTGAATCAAGGAATCATTCAAATTTAAATGGTTCTCAAAAACTCGAGATGTATCTAATTACAATTCTTATTCATTTTATTTCTTTTTTCATTATACAGTACAGCAAACGATTTTCAAAATATTAAATTCAAAGAATTATAAGACTTTCCTTCCGTTTCATTAATGAAACACTATCTATGATAATAATTGGATAAGATAGCGTGTACCTTGTCAACTGATAACGAGAGAACAAAATCGGGATAAATACCAATACTTATTACGGGTAGAAAGATACAGATTGAAAGAAATAGTTCTCGTAGTCCAGAATCCCAAAAATTAGAGTTTGGAATATTAAAAAACTTGTATCCATAAAACATCTGACGTAACATAGATAATAAATAAATAGGAGTTAATATCATTCCAATTGCCATTACAAAAGTAATTAGCATTTTTGACATTAAAAGATATTTTGTACTAGTAATTAGTCCAAAAAATACTAAAAATTCCGCAACAAAACCACTCATTCCTGGCAATGCAAGAGAAGCCATCGAGAAGCTACTGAACATGGTAAATGTTTTTGGCATTGGGATAGATATCCCTCCCATTTCTTCGAGATAAACAAGACGTGTTCTATCACAACTCGTTCCCGCCAAGAAAAAAAGTGCAGCACCAATAAATCCATGAGAGAGCATTTGTAAAATAGCTCCATTGAGTCCCATGTCGGTTATAGAACCAATTCCTATAATTGTGAAACCCATGTGAGATACAGAGGAATAGGCTATTCTCTTTTTTAAATTACGTTGACCAAGAGAAGTTGAAGCTGCATAGATTATTTGCATTGTTCCTATTATCACCAACCAAGGAGAAAATATAGAATGAGCGTGGGGTAGTAATTCCATATTGATCCGAATCAATCCATATGCGCCCATTTTTAATAGGATTCCAGCTAAAAGCATACATGTACTGTAATGTGCTTCTCCATGGGTATCAGGTAACCATGTATGTAGGGGTATAATCGGCAATTTGACAGCATAAGCAATAAGGAAGCCAAAATAGAATATTATTTCCAATGCCACAGGATATGATTGATTAATTAATCTTTCAAAATCTAATGTTGGTTCATTGGAACCATATAAACCCATACCTAGAACTCCTATTAAGAAAAAAATGGAACCCCCTGCAGTGTACAAAATAAACTTTGTAGCCGAGTAGAGACGTTTCTTTCCCCCCCACATGGATAAAAGTAAGTAAACAGGAATTAATTCTAACTCCCACATGATGAAAAAAAGTAAAAAGTCTCGGGAGGAAAATAATCCTATTTGACCGCTGTACATTGCTAGCATCAGGAAATAGAACAACCGCGAATTTCGAGTAATTGGCCAAGCTGCTAAAGTTGCTAAAGTAGTGATAAATCCTGTCAGTAAAATGGGTCCTATGGAAAGCCCATCGATTCCTAGTCTCCAGTGGAAATCAAAAACATCTATCCATTTAGAATCTTCCTTCAATTGCATTAATGGATCATCCAATTGGAAATGATAACAGAATGCATAAGTCGTTAGAAGGAGTTCTAATAAGCATATACATATAGTATACCACCTAAACATCTTATTCCCTCTATGAGGGAATAAGAAAATTGAGGAACCCGCGAATATCGGTAAAACAACAAGTATTGTTAACCAAGGAAAATAACTCGTGATAAAGACAAGATACATTTTGACCAGAGAAGCCCGTCCTCAAAATAATATATTTTGTCGAGCACGGGCTTTTGTCGGTAAAGAGGAATCACAAATGATTCAAGTGGAGTTTTTTGTAATGTATCAATAAGATAGAGCCATGCTGCGAGTTGTTTCAGGCCCTAAATAAACACGGACACTCAAAAAATCTGTTGGGCAGGCAGATTCACATCTCTTACAACCTACACAGTCCTCGGTTCTTGGCGCGGAAGCTATTTGCTTGGCTTTACATCCGTCCCAAGGTATCATTTCCAATACATCTGTGGGGCAAGCTCGTACACATTGAGTACACCCTATACATGTATCATAAATTTTTACTGAATGTGACATTGGATCTATAAATTACAGTTTTGAACATAAAAGATTTTCGATCTGGTCAAATCAAATTAGTAGTAAATGAATCATATATTATATATTGTAATATTGTAGACACCAGACGAAACAGTGGTTTATTAAAAACAATCAATATATTTCTTAAATCAATCTGTTTATGAGAAAAGGTCAAGACACTTTGATTTTCGTTTCAACAATTATGATGATACGAGTTACACATGCGAATTAAAATTAATTGGCCAACAAATTGGTCATCATTATTTCAATATAAATATAAAAATACTATTTTTTATTGAATTGCATTCAAATTCAATAAAAAATAGTATTTCAATTCTATTAAATATTTTTATGTGTCTTTATTTAAATTATCTATGATGATTATCACTAATTATTCAACAAATTCGATTGATTAATACGAGTTGATTTTCTGTTACGATGTATCGACGAAACAATAGCAAGTCCAATAGCTGCTTCAGCAGCTGCAATGGCTATAACAAAGATTGAGAAAATGTCTCCTTTTAATTGGCGACTATCAAATATATCAGAAAATGTTACAAGATTGATATTAACCGAATTTAGTATAAGCTCAAGACACATAAGCGCTCTAACCATGTTTCGACTTGTGATCAATCCATAGATACCGATAGAAAATAAATAAACACTCAAGAAAAGGACATGCTCAAACATCATTGACTAACTCCTTATCAATCTCGATTCGTTTCAATATGAATAACAATTCAACCGATTCAATTGATTAGAATAGAACAATTACACAACAAAAGAAGATATTGACGGTAGATAGATTTAACTAAAAATTTCTATTTATTTATTTAGAATTTAGTTAGAATTCTAAGAATTGGGAATCATTTTAAGTTAAGTATTTTTATTGCTTATTGTCGAGCCATAGTAATTGCACCTATCAAGGAAACTAAAAGAATTATTGAAATGAGTTCAAACGGAAGATAAAAATCTGTTGATAAATGAATCCCAATTTGTTGAACGTTATTTATTAGGTCCTGTTCCATAATCTGGTTTGACCTTGTAGTCCAAATAATTCCGTACCATGACGTATCTGGGATAGTAGTAATTAGTGAAAAAAGAATAGTTGTACAAACCATCAAAGTGACCCCATCTCCAATGGTCCAAAAATAGGAATTATTGGAATATCCTGAACCATTCATGAACATTACAGCAAATATGATCAAGATATTTATGGCTCCCACATAAATAAGGAGCTGTGCGGCAGCTACAAAATAGGAGTTTGATGAAATATAGAATAAGGATATACAAACAAGAACCAATCCCAATGAAAAGGCAGAATAAATTGGATTGGTAAATAATACTACCCCCAGACCCCCTAATACAAGAATTGACCCCAGAAATACAACAAGAATATCATGTATTGGTCCAGGTAAACCCATTATGTATAAAATACAAAATAAATAACTTTAACTATTTCATGACCTTACTTTAACTTTACTAAATAAATGGTCCAGGAAAGGAAAAGGGGTTACCCTATTTTTGTTTTCTTGTATATAATAATGTATATGATACATTTATAATTGAATTGAATTTGAATATGGATTAATGTAGATATAGATAAAATTATTGGGCCAACCTTACTTTATTTATATTTATCCGAAAGAAAAAAAAGAAAAAAGTAGTTGAAATTTGCTATTTTGAAATCATCACTAAAAATATATTTTTAGTTTAAATCAAAGAGTGATTCTCAACAATCATTAGTTTTTATTTGTAGTTACTGACTACCCAAAATAAAAAGCTTGGATCCTTTATATCAAAACAAAATCTTAGTAATCGGTAATTGTTCTTGAATCAAAGGGTTTATCTTTGTCTATTTTTATTTGAGTCGAATTCATAACTGTTTGAATTGTGTAATCTCCAATTATTGAGATTGGTAATCGACCCAAAGCAATTTGATTATAATTCAATTCGTGACGATCATAAGTAGAAAGTTCATATTCTTCAGTCATTGATAAACAATTTGTTGGACAATACTCGACACAGTTACCACAAAATATACAAACCCCGAAATCTATACTATAATTAAGTAATTGTTTCTTTTTAATATCTCTTTCAAATCTCCAATCAACAACGGGTAGATCTATCGGGCATACACGAACACATACTTCACAAGCAATACATTTATCAAATTCAAAGTGGATTCGACCCCGGAAACGCTCTGATGTGATCGATTTTTCATAAGGATATTGAATAGTTACAGGTAAACGATTTGTGTGGGATAAGGTAATTATGAAACTTTGACCAATGTACCTTGCAGCTCGTATTGTTTGTTGACCATAATTCATGGACCCAATTACCATAGGGAACATATTGTAGATATACATGAAAAATTTGACGTTTCTTTCTCTTGTTTGATAGAGATTATGAATCTAAAATAGTGTTATCGTATTCTCTTATTTATAATGAAACAAGTTGGGAAGAAGTTGTTAATAACAGATTACCTAGAGAAATAGGTAAAAGAAATTTCCATCCAAGATTTAATAACTGGTCCATTCTCATTCTAGGTAAAGTCCATCTTGTTGTGATAGAAATGAAGAGAAACAAATAAGCTTTAGTTAATGTAATAAGGATACCCATTGTTATTCCAAAAATGCCGGCGATTTTTTTTATTCCGAAAAGCTCAGAAATGGATATATACGGAATAGGTAAATTCCACCCACCTAAGTAAAGAACTGTTACAAATAATGAAGAAACTAATAAATTTAGGTAAGAAGCAAGATAAAATAAACCATATTTGATACCCGAATACTCGGTTTGATAACCTGCTACTAATTCCTCCTCCGCTTCTGGTAAATCAAAGGGCAATCTCTCACATTCGGCTAGAGAAGAAATTAGAAAAACAATAAATCCTATAGGCTGACGCCACAGATTCCACCCCCAAAAACCATATTTTGACTGTGCTTCAACTATATCAACTGTACTTGAACTGTTAGATAATCATAGTCGATAATAACATCACTGTTCCCATCGCTATTTCAAAACCGTACGTGAGACCTCAGCTTCATACGGCTCCTCGATGGCCACAAAAAAAATGTAAGGACGGGTTCGGTATTATCACCATCTTTGGATGGATAGAATAAAGATACATCGGAAAGTCCCAAATTAGACCAATGGAATTCTGTCTGCTAGAATAATAAAAAAAGTGCTTCCGAATTGATCTCATCCTTTACAATAAAAATTTCTCTTTGTTCGGTAATAACTTAATATTTCAATAAAATACTCCTTATATCAATCAATATAAAATAAAAAGAATTAGTCATTAGTTCATGAATCGTGATAAGAATTCGATATGTATGAATATGGATAGAGAAAAGAATAAATAGGGATCCCCTTTTTTTATTATTCATTCAATTACTGCATTCCATTTCTTTTTTCCTGTTCTTCTGTCTCAGAGGAGGATACTCAAAAATAAAATAAAGAATTAATTCGTTCTTGATAGTCATTTCTTTAACCAGTGAATAGGAGCATACTCTAGATCGGAATCGTAGGGAAGTACTACTTGATCATTTCTACCAATTTCAAGTCCTTATTATGATTCGTTTTATGAAGAAATACCTCTTTTTTGATACCTTACATTATCTCCATTACTAATCCTTTGTGTACCTTGGTGTTCCTAACCGTCCACTGACTTTTGATTGATCCCCAGTATAGTAATACATATGAGACAGTAGTAGAAACTCCATACAGTTGATCTTTTGTTTGCGCCCGCTTCAAGATATGATGACTAATCAAAAAATCTTAATCTTGGGGTAAGCAGTTTACACTGCTTATTTTTACTTCAACTTTATTCTTGTACATAGGGAATGAGATTGTTTCTTCTTACTACAAATTTGGAAGCTGTTTAGTTTCACTCATATAACTATCTGGTTTAACTCATCAACCCGAATGCTGAATAAAAAAAAAAAAAAATGAAAACATCTATTCAATACATTGAACCTCTTTCTTTTTTCTTTTATTTCTAGAAGAGAGGTTCAAAGTTCATATTCCAACGAATCACACGTAGAGATATTGATAACACACATAGAGTTAATGGTATTTCATAACTAATAGATTGAGCAGCAGCTCGTAGACCACCTAAAAAGGAATATTTATTATTCGATCCATATCCTGACATAAGAAGCCCAATAGGAGCAATACTAGAAATGGCGATCCATAAAAAAACACCTATACTGAGATCGGCTAAAACAAGACGATACCCAAAAGGAATTACTAAATAACTTAGTAGAATTGATATAACCGCTATAGACGGTCCCACACTAAACAAACGAATATCTCCTCGAGATGGGAGGAGGTCCTCTTTAAAAAGTAGTTTAGTCCCATCCGCTATAGCTTGAAGAATTCCCAACGGGCCAGCATATTCAGGCCCAATACGTTGTTGTATCGCTGCAGATATTTCTCTTTCTAACCACACAATTACTAGTACCCCCATTGTTATTCCCAATATAAGGGTCAAAATGGGTACAATCCATATTAGTCCATACACTTCTTTTAAAAATTCCGATGTAGAAAAAGAATTGATAGTTTGTACTTCTGTCGTATCAATTATCATTTCAACGATCAACTTCTCCCATAATGATATCTATACTACCCAATATCGTCATGATATCAGCCAATTTCATTCTTTTAACTAGCTGAGGAAGAATTTGCAAATTGATAAAACCGGGTGGACGAATTTTCCATCTCCAGGGGAAAACACTATTATCTCCTATCAAATAAATTCCCAATTCTCCTTTTGGGGCTTCCACTCTCACATAAAGTTCTTGTTTCGACAATTCTAAATTGGGTGAAGGTTTTTTACTAATAAATCTATATTCAAAATCATTCCATTCGGAATTCTTTGCTCTATCAAAGCGTCGTACTTCTAAATTTTCATAAGGTCCTCCAGGAATTCCTTCTAGAGCCTGTTGAATAATTTTTATGGATTCCTTCATTTCACCGATTCGTACTAAATAACGAGCTAATGAATCTCCTTCTTTTTGCCATTGGACTTCCCAATCGAATTCATTGTAACACTCATAATGATCAACTTTACGAAGATCCCATTGGATTCCAGAAGCTCGTAACATCGGTCCTGATAAACCCCAATTTACAGCTTCTTCTCCACCAATAATGCCCACTCCTTCAACTCGTTCCAAAAAAATGGGATTCCACGTAATAAGTTTTTGATATTCAACAACTCCTGTTAAAGAATAATCGCAGAAATCCAAACATTTATCTATCCATCCATAAGGTAGATCAGCAGCTACTCCTCCAATACGGAAATAATTATGCATCATTCGCATACCTGTGGCGGCTTCGAATAGATCATATATCAATTCCCTTTCTCTGAAAATATAGAAAAAGGGAGTCTGTGCACCGATATCCGCCATAAAAGGTCCAAGCCATAACAAATGAGAAGCTATACGGCTCAATTCCAGCATAATTACTCTGATATAGCTAGCTCTTTGAGGTACTTGAACATTTTCCAATTGTTCTGGCGCATTTACGGTTATTGCCTCTGTGAACATAGTAGCTAAATAATCCCATCGTGTTACATAAGGTAGATATTGTATAATTGTTCGATTTTCCGCTATCTTTTCCATTCCTCTGTGTAAATAGCCCAATATGGGCTCACAGTCAATAACATCTTCACCATCGAGAGTAACGATTAGTCGGAGAACACCATGCATTGATGGGTGGTGAGGCCCCATATTGACTATCATGAGATCTTTTCTTGTAACCGGTACTGTCATATCTTTTCTTCCTTAATTCATTATTCCATGAATTCCTCAAAACGAGACTCATCAAAACAAAAAATGGAATACTACTAAAAAATTCAAACGATTAAATTAACGAGTTTTTGGCTCTCGAATATCCAACTGACCAATTAATTTCTTATAACGTACTCTATTTTTCTTTGACAAATAAGCCAGCAACCGTTGACGTTTTCCTAGAATTTTTCGTAGACCCCTTTGTGATAAAAAATCTTTTTTGTGCAATTCCAAATGTGAAGTAAGTCTCCGTATCTTATTGGTGAAACTGAATACTTGAAATTCAACAGAACCTTTGTTTTCTTCTTTTTCTTCTTGTGGAATAATGGAAATGAATGAATTTTTGACCATAAAAAATTTTTCTATCCTTTTTCTTTCTTTTTCATGGATTTTTCCGATCAGGAAAAATAATAATAAAAAAAAAAAAGAATTATGCCGGTTATTTTAATCTAGTACACACATCTAGTACACACAAAAATTTGGATTTATTCATATACTACTTCTTTATTTTATCCAAATCAAATTTTCAATTTGATTTGGATAGAAAGGGATAATATGTTTCCCCATTAACGAAAGAAAAGAATTTATTTCTATCTAAAAGGATTCCCCTAATTTATTTATTCCTATATCCAATTGAATGGATACACCATTAAATCTGTATCATTTACCAAAATATAACATAGCATATGCATACATCTTTCGGCTTTCATATACCGAAAATGTCACGGAATATAGATATATATCTATATGATATAGGAAATATACTATTAAATTAAATAATTCTAAATCGTGGATACATATGTATCCTTGACATACTGAAACGACTGCCATTATTGGTATCAAACCAATAGCGATTCATACAAGCTAAATCTTCTAATCGGTAATTGGGCCAAAGAACAAATTTGCATTTAATGAATTTATTTGTATCCGTATTAAGATGCTTGTCCTCATCCAAAAATTTTCCAGAGTTTCTTATGTTGTTTTCATTGCAAAATAATGGATTTCTATTTCTATCCGTAACATTCCAATTATGGGAATTGAAACAAATTAAAATTCTCAATTCTCTGCGACGTCTAGGAGATAGAATATTTTCGGGAACAAGGAAATCATAATAATTTGTGTCCCCATTCACAAGCATATTCCCATATCGTACAATGGGTTTATCCAAATTCCTCTTATCAATATAACTTTTTTTTATGCATTTTCTATTAGTTTGGTGTTTATTGTTCTCGACCAATGAAATACTTATAGTTTGATATATAATCAATTTTCCATCCCTTTTTATAGATAGACGAATTGGTTCGATAATTAATATTCCTTTTTTTATCAATTCTGTAAGAGCTAGATCTTTCTGAATTAGCATTACATCCAGATGCATCTCTCCTCTTTGAATCGAGGATATAGCAATTTCTTTTGGATTTATCAGTCTAAGTAAGAGACAATATACCTTGATATTATTGATCATTCTTTGGTTCAAGGAGTCATCCCATTTTAATTGAAAAAGGAAATATTTTTTCAGGAAGAAATCTAGTTCTGCTTTCTTGTTTTTCTTGGATTGTTTTTTCTTCTTACCTTTTTTAATGGTAATGTCTGATCTCGCATAATTCTCTTCAATATCTTTTTTTTTGTTTTCTTTTCGTAGATCTGATACAAGATTTACTTGGTCCTGTTGCTCATTTTTTTGTTGGTTGGAATTTTCTAATTTAAGATATTTTTTTTGATTTATATTGATGTTTTTATTTTGACTTTTTTTTTTATAAAAATAAAAGTCAAAAAGAAGTAATTTGATTGGTATAATCCATGGTTTAATCTTATATGCATCAAAAAGTAAGACAAATTCTGGGAAGAACCAAGATTCTAGATTTGATATGGTATGATAAACTCTTTCTTGATTCATTCCCATCCAATTAAAAAAAATACTTTTTTGATTGGATGGGTTGATTTCTTGATGAATCATAAGAGAAAAAATATCTTTTTTTTTCAATTTGTTGTTGATTTTTTTTTCAGTCTTAGTATTTTTATCAATTTTGGTACCGATATGTGTATTGGTCCAGGTCTCAATATTGATATTTTTTCTAAGACAAAAGTGGAGAATTCGACAATCAAAATATTTTCTATCTAGATTTTTATGCGTATCAATAATATATCCTTCTTCTAGATAATCACTAATAGCTGTACTTACCAATACATAAAATGATTCGGATTTTGGTTTATTGAAATTATATGGAATTTTTTGAACCCCGTTTACTTGTAATCTTGACCCATAAATATCAAAATCCTCCTTATCCCCATAGTTCATATATTTATGTGATAAAAGATCATATCTGTAGTGTTTTTTCCATTTTTCTTTTTGATTTGTCAATGAATCCGCTGCATAGTAATTTTGTTTCACGTAATGAATTAATTGGTCTTTTTCTTTTTTATATGAATCCACTTTAATTGAGTCCTTATTTTGAATCCTATAACGTTGATTGATTCTATTTCGCCATTTTTGCGGTACTAACCGCGACCATTTGGTTTGAGATAAATTGTATTGATAATGCCCCTTTAACCAGTTTTTCCATTCAATCATTCCAGACTTATGAATTTTCTTATGTCTTGAATTGTAATCAAATATTCCTCGTGTCATACAATAATCCTTGATTTTATCCTTAATAAAAGGATAAGTCCCCTGATATTGAAGTAGAGATTTCAATTGATACTTGTTAAGTAATTGGGTTTGTGATAATTTGTAAAATACATATGCTTGGGACAAGGAGGATAAGTCATAATACATTTTTGTACTATTACTAATATTAGTATTCGAAAAGGACTTTTTTATAGTGGAAAAAAAGTTCATTGTATTTTGATCTCTTTCATCAATTCCTTCCTGATTTGTTTGATCGTTGTAAACGGATTTATTGATTATTCTTTTTGTTGATTCAAAGAAAGGTTGGAAATAGATCCTGTGAATGGTAATCATACATAGCAAGATATCTATATATATATTTTCAATCAGAGATTTCATAAAATAATGTGATTTACGTATTAATCGTATATTTATTCTTTGGAATATCTGCCAAATATGTTTCTGTGATTTTGATCTTTTATCAGCACAAGTTAGAATTATTTTTTTCTTGTCTTTTGTGATTCGTTCTATTTGATTCCTGATTGTGATTGTTTTATCAGAAAGATCTTTCATCTTTTTTTCTATGAGTGAATAATTTGTCCAATTCATGGATTGGATTTGAATGGTTGATTTGTGAATAATCTTATTATTTATTTCGGAATCTTTTCCATTTTCAGCCGTTTCATATACTTTCACCTTGCTCAATTCAAATAAGAATATTGGGTTTACTTTTTGAATTTCCTTCATTATTCGTTTTAGAACTAGAAGTATTTTAATGATCCATCTTGTTTTTTCTTTTGAAACTTTTAGAAGTATAAAGAAATCCTTTTTAACTTTTCTAACTTTTTTTTGGAGTTCTTTATAAATGGGTTCAAAAAAGGAAGGTCGTTTTCGGGGATTCCCAAAAGGGAATTCCGCTTCCATTCCCCAAACCGTTAAAAAACAAAAATTGTCTTTTTTTCCTTTTTTTTTTATTTGATCCCTAGGATGAGATCGTATTTTAGATCTTCGCCAAGGTTTCAAACAGAAAGGAAATAGAATCTTTATCTGAATACCGTCTGTTAACCAATCTTTGGGAAATTCTGTTTCTGATAATTGAACACCATTATAAGTGCATTTAACATGCATTTCTCTATTCCACTCCTTCAAATCCTCATACCATTCGGGGAATTGGAATAATAACATACGGCCAATATTTTTAGCAATTATCAATGAAGGCAATACAATGTATTTTCTAAGAAAAGATTGGGTTACTAACATCAAACCTCTTATTGCTTGAGCAAATATAATGCTATCCCAAGTTTCTGATATTACTATACGTTCATTTTCCTCTTTTTTTTCTTCGTTTTTTTTCTCTTTTTCCCTTGTCTCTTCCTCCTCAAAATATAAATGTGAAATTTTCAATTCTGGTTCTCTCCCCACCAAATTCCTAAAAATGAGATTCATCATTTCAGAGATATAAAAAGAAGAAAAAAAAGATGTTTTGTCTATTCGATCCAAAAAAAGCGGAGAATGCACATTTGCTTGAAACATTTCCCAAATAACCGTTTTACGTCTTTGAGCACGCATGGATCCTTTGATTATATCCCGACGAAAATCCGATTGTTGCGAGTAACGTATCAAAGCCACCTCTTCTGCTTGATCACTATTATTAGTATTATTTGTAGTTGTAATAGGGTTGGTATTCTGATTGTTATCAGTATAAATTACTACGCGTTTGGCTTTTCTTGAACGAATTTCATGATCTTCCTTGGATTCTTCCTCATTTTCTGCCTCCTGTTCTTTCAAATCATCAGTTAATTTGTATGACCACCGAGGAACCCTTTTATGGATTTCTTCTATTCCAATAGATTTATTTCTAATTATTGTTTGATCATTTGGATCAGTTGTAATTACATCGAATACCCATTTTAAAGCTTTTGTTTGATTTTCAAAATCAATTCTTGTTTGCTCTCTCAATAAAGAATATTTTTTAAAATGCAAAATGGGTGCAGGCTCAAAAGGAAATTCTTTGATTGAGGTTAAGGAATTACCAATATAATTCAGTAATGATTCCCTATCAGGCGGATTCTTTTGATGTTCAAATTTTCTGGAATAATTAGAATTATTAGGAAGTAGCCCATAAATCTTATTTATCCAATTGATTTCTATGGAATCCTCCGTATCTGTAGAAGTGATTAAATCATTCATGATCATATGTGAATAGAATTTTTTTATTGTTCCACGATATGGTCCCCTCAAAAAGGGGTCATACGTTTTGGGCAAGTATTTTTGTTCGTTTTCATCATTGCATAATCTGGTCCTTTTTTCGAGCATATCCAGAGCAAGAAATCCCTTTTCTTTTTCTAGAGCTTTTGTTCGACTTATTAATTCATTGTTCAAGTTGTACTTTTTTTGCTCATTGGTATAAACCCAAT